ATGTTGTGACTTGTAATAAATGGTTCTCCGTATAAGGAAAGGAAAGGCCGTTTTTCCATTTTAAATTTATTCCTATAGAACATCTAGGAACAAAAAGATTTAATCGGAAATATCGACAGATTCCCGCGTAGCCCAAATAAATATGAAAATAATAATAAAAAAAAAGATCCAACTTTATCTCTATCGAATTTTAATATCAGAATAGTGAATAGAATTATGATGCAATAGGTTAGGTCCACTTACTTTTTCTTTTGTTGATTTCTAATCGATTTAATTGGAATAATGGAAAATAGGAAAGTAATTGGAATACTTTATTCAAGGAGACGACTTACCCGTATTATTATAATTTATAATTCATTATAATAAGATTAGCAAATTTATAACTATACTCTATTCTAATTTATTAGTATGTTATAATTTATATAATGATATTAAATTATATCAATTTGTTACTTTTTTATTACAAATATCCACAATAACTTTATTAGTACTTCAAATAGGAATACTATCACTGGAGTTTTTTGGTTTATGAAAAAAGCCCCTTATCGGATTTGAACCGATGACTTACGCCTTACCATGGCGTTACTCTACCACTGAGTTAAAAGGGCTTTTTTGATTTAATTCCTGAATAAAGTCACTAGCCACGAGCAGTTTAGTATATATGTTTATTATAATATATGTACATATAAGACTATATCTTATACGTATAGTGGTTCGTTCAGAAATGAAAAGTTTTACTTGTCTGGTAAATAAAATTCTAGGGGAGGATATACTGTTGAATAGAGGTAAAATAAAATGGTTTATTGATATTGGATAGCAATATAATGAATTTTTTCCTATCCTAATTGACATCATAACGAAATTAATTTGATTGATACAGATACACGTACCCACTAATTTAACAGAGATCCAACATATTTTATTGAATGATTGATAAATAAATTTGGCGCAGCCCCTGAACTAAATTATGAACTAACTTATTCTTATTGTCGAAAAAAAAATGCTATAGAATCGTGAAAGACGGAAAGATCCTACGCGAGTCATACCATTTCATTGTATTGACAGTTTTTAAAAACTGCTCATACTTCATACTATGAAGCATAGTCTGATGGCGGTCCTGCAAGTATAGTATGCCGCCCCCATCGTCTAGTGGTTTAGGACATCTCTCTTTCAAGGAGGCAGCGGGGATTCGACTTCCCCTGGGGGTAGGGAAAGGAAGTTGATCATCGATTATCAATAAGCCTGGTTCCTCTGGGGGTAGGGTACTACGAAAGGAAGTTGATCATCAATTATCAATAAGCCTGGAATTTTTTCTTTCTGGGTCGATGCCCGAGCGGTTAATGGGGACGGACTGTAAATTCGTTGGCAATATGTCTACGCTGGTTCAAATCCAGCTCGGCCCAAAAATTCGCCGATCTACCACAAAATGATATCAGATAACCCATTTTGGCTCTCCAGAAATGCTCGATCCCCAACCCCAATACGTAAGATAAATTTGCTTCTCTGATATATCTATATCACGATTTATTTAATTTACTCTATTTTTCCAACAAATTAGGATTTAGAATCTTGATAATGATCTAGATTCATATCGGAATCTGTAAGTATAAAATAAACTCATAAAAATATGTATACATAATACTTTATTTTATTATGGTATTTACGTGGGATTGTAGTTCAATTGGTCAGAGCACCGCCCTGTCAAGGCGGAAGCTGCGGGTTCGAGCCCCGTCAGTCCCGACGGATCCAATAAAAAAATATATAAATTTCGCTCTCTAGTTTTTGTGAAAGCAAGTATAGTTTCATTCCCAATGGGAATCCCTCTTCTTGATTTTTTTCTTTTTTATTTCATATTATATTTATCATCAATGGGGGAATTTCCATTTCTTTGACTAGTACTGATTCGATTGATGAGAAATAGACATATGTGGATTAGGACAATTATTGGTAGCATCAGATTCCGGAGTCCGAGAGATACCATACTGTACTGGGTATGACTTTTTCGATTACTCCCGATCTGCCGAATTAGAGTACTGTATGTTTCCCGGAAGTACATATATAAATGGCATTTGCACAATATAAAATAATGTTAACATAGTTATTGTTAATAGAATACTTCCAGGAATCGCCTTTTTCTTAGGGGGGGTGCGCCTTTTTTTAGTAAGGGGTTTCCTAAAAAGAACAAGCTTTGGAAATATTTAGATAAAATTTTTAGATACATAGTTAATTTGATGGAATATTCGGTTTTTTTCTACAAAAACTTGTACTCGTCTTTATTATCCTTCTCTTTTTTCCAAGAAAATTAGATCAGTAAAAAACGAAGTTTAGAGCTTAACTCCTTTACTTTTTTTTCATTTAGCGTCTATTGTTTGTTGGGGGTTGTTTAGAATCAATGGTAAGTGTAGGGGCGGTTCAATCATACTTTATCAGATGGTTGTATAAAGAAGGCGTTAGGTTATAGAAAAGAAAGAATGATAAATAAAAACTAAAGGAATTATTTGGTTGGATCAGGAATAAAGTTTTGAGTTCGGTATGGATAAAAGATCCTCCTATGTTATACTATTCAATTCTTGACGATGAGTTGATTTGATAGTGCAGATATTGTTATTCATGATATTGATCCGATTCGATATCATCGAGATGTAATTTATCCCATTGAATTTACAAGCGAAAGATTTTTTATCTCTATGGGATTAACTCCCGAGTTATTGCGAATTAAAGAAAAATGAAACAATGAGATTATGGAAGTAAATATTCTCGCATTTATTGCTACTGCACTGTTTATTTTAGTTCCTACCGCTTTTTTACTTATAATATACGTAAAAACAGTCAGCCAAGGTGATTAATTTGAATCAAACTTGACTTTTTAGTTCTTATCAATAATTGAAGAGAAGAAAGGGATTCCAATTTCGCTTATTAAATGAAATGGGCAGACTCAAATTAGCCGTATTTTATGAAATACGATAGTATGGTAGAAAGATTCAGATATTTCTTTCTACCATACTATCTACTATTGTTATTTGTTATTGGAGTGTACATAAGGTGTATTGTAATCCAATCGGGGTTAATTTAATAGAGATCAATCTACAATAGTATCGTCATATTCCTATATATCGGTATATAGATATCAATTACATATTCTATATAATGTATTATAGTGCCCCCTATTTCTTTGCTTTAGCCATCTGTCTTATATTTAATTTGTGTTGATTCCAACCAATTTGAAATAATTGAAAAGTGAGCCATACTATTCTAATTCCTGGGTTGCTGGTTATTTTCAATATGAATCCCGATCAAAAGAATCAAGGGCCTCTTCGATGGGTATAATAAAAGAAAATAAGGTAATCTTTTTAGTAGCATTCCGACGAAGAAGTCATTGATCAATCAGTTGATAGATGCTCTATGGAAACTTCTTTGGATTTCGAAAAAGGGGGGCGAATTAGTGAACGTCTTTTAATGTTTGAACAGTGAGTTCAATAAAACAAGTACAACATAAAGAAAATTGCCAAAATATTAAAAGGTAAGTGCGTAATATGTGACTCGCCTAAGATAATATTTTAGTCTGTGTAGTATCTTGTTAGAGAAATACTATATCTGTGTTCTTTCCGATAGAAAATGTGTATCTACGTAATGTAATAACAGAACTATTTTCTCTTTGAATAATCAAAAGGGAAACAAAAAATGAAAATAAAAAAAGTTCAACTCTACCTCACGGTCCATATCTAATTTTCGTAAGAGTCGGTTCATCGAAATAGAGAATTTCTCAAGAATTCGGTTGGAATAAATTTACTACTTTTTTTTTTTACTTTAGTATTCTTTAGTATTCTTTTTACTTTCGAAATACAAACACGGAAATAATTGAAATATTTGTTTAATTTAAAGAGTATTCGTCAACTCTATATTCATAAACTATATTACTACACAAAAACCAAAAAGAGTTTTGAAATGCAGATAATTTTTTATTTCTATTTCAATTTAAAAATTGAATTTTAAATTGAAATAGTGTTCAAAGAGTGAAATTTCAACTAAAAAAATCTTTTCAGAACTTAAAAGATTTAGATAAAAAAAATTGATATAGTTTATTTACTAAACTACAATTCCAATTAGTAGTACTTCTAGAGTCCACTCCTTCCCCATACTACGAGTGAAAGGGAAAATGTAAAGACTACCATTAAAGCAGCCCAAGCGAGATTTACTATATCCATGTGAATTATGTCCCCTATCTCTATGAAGGAATTCTTGAATTATTGTTCACTAATAAATAATAGTGGAATCACTGGCGCAGAGTCAAAAATTCTGCCCGAACATCGTTGATGAAACAATCCACTAAATCCAATTCTAACTTATAACCAATTCTAACTTATAAGATTTCTAGTATAATCAGAAAAGATTAAGAACAAGCAAAATAGGCCGAGACCCCCTTGGAAGTATCAAAGAAATGCTACTAATATGTAGAAATATTTTAAATCTATTCTTTTTTTTTTTGTTGCCTCATTAAGTTAAGTAAAAAGTATAAAAAACATAGAACAAAGGCAGATCACTAACCGGCCCATACCCTATTTCTTTCCCATTTTGTTTTGATCTTTAACGTCTTATCTCTATGAAACAATCGGAGGAAGTCCTATTATGTTCTGTTCTGTTCTTGCCTAGGGTTTAACGAAAAAAGAAAAAAAGGTATATTAAAAAAGAGATATTTAAGTAAAAGCCAATTACTCATTCAATCGAATTAATATTGATTGAATGCCGGAATACTAAAAGACTTTGATGAATATCGATACAAAGTATCTTCTGGCCCTTCCGCAACTAAAAACGAAATTCGATTTCCGTACTGCTATTTAATCTAATTCAAAACACGGCCCGTAGACATTCCGTTAGTAATGGAAGGACTATCATGATTTATCAGTTTCCTCCATTTGCACTTCCGCAAGAAAAATTTTCTAAATTCTATCAGCAAAACAGGAGGGCGGTATGTCAATTCTTTTGGTGATTAGGCGACACCC